TTTGAATTCCATATTCGAAGTTGCGATCGGATCTAGTCATTAAAAAGAATCGATTCGATACATTTCTTATGTACCCATAGGTGCTATATTGGATTTGAATCAGATTTCGGATCAATCTATATTGATTGACTGCCTCCGTGATGTTGTTGCTAGCAAATACCGCTGTTTTTAGTTTTGGATCTTCCAAATCATTCCCGCAGTAGATCCGGACCGATTTTTTTCTGATCCTTCGATAAAAAGATTCATTCTCCTCATAAAAAAGAGGAGGTAGAACCAATAAAGATTTCTTTTTCGATTCATCTCTGGAGTTGAATACCTCATTCAAGAATTTTTTTTGATCCAACCCGTAGGAATCAATAGAAAAGGCAAATCCCCTATGATACACCAGATCCGGCTCGGTTATTGATAGAGTGAATAGATCCGCCATTTCTTGAAATCTCTCTTCTGATTCAAAATTGTGGTGTAACGTGTATCCCCCTTTGTTCCGGTCATGGAATAGATGAAATAAATCCAAAAATCGATTTTTGTTCAAGAATGAAATCTTATTGGAACTGTCCATATCTGGTTCATCCTTCGGAACCATATCACATCCCGTATCTGATGAAATAGGATGAATTGAGACGGTATTTTGTAAATACGTAATTATCTTGAATATATCAACCATTTCTTTATTTTCCGATCGCCTGGAAGGGACAAAAGAAACATCTTGTTTTTTCTTCAAAAATTTCGGATCTCTAGTGGGCCTCTCAGTAAGATTCGAACCCAGATGAAGTTCTGACCATCTGTCAGAGAAAAAAGAACGAATTGATCTTGTAGGATTTCCAAGAAATTCTTCGATTTCTTTCGGAAGCATATGATTATTCATCTGCTTCTCACGTTTCGTGAATAGCCGGGACATTGAGGAAGATCCAAAAAGGCATTTCGGGAATCGATCTGATTCTATCTCTGTTCGTTCCGTTTGAAGAAAGGAAGGATCCCAAAGAATCGATCTTTCTTTTAGTTGTTGAATCTCTGTTTGATCGATCAATGTGTGATATTCTGAATCCTCATTTCTAATGGAATCGAAATGATCTCTGGATTGATCAGAAGATCCTTTCGATTGGCTAGAATCCGTTACTTGAACGAAAATAGATCTTGTGGAATCATATTGAATATTTGACAATACATTCCGTACCCTGCTAAAAAACCGATCCTTGTTTACCAACCACACATTATTGTCTAACCAAATCCAATTCTCTCTCGATACGTTCCTCAAAAAATCCGATTCGTGCTGATTCTTCCCCCAACTAACGAAGAGATCTTGGCGGAATTGCCACATATGAAATTGAGCACAATTTTGCAAAGAAATACCCCACTTGTTTCTCGAGAAGAGATGGGAAACATGCTCAATATCATTTGATTGAATAGTTACCTCAGCTCCTTGTTGTTTGAAGAAACCCCCCCCTTCAATTGGTCTTTTTTCACGAAAAGCAGACATGAGATAACAAATCAAGTCTTTCCCTAAGATTTCGAATAGCTGTCCCGAATTCAAGTTGATTATGTTTCGCTTCTTCCTCGGAGAAAGACGATCAAACAATTCCCAATCATGGTCCTTGCGGATCGGATCATCCGTATAGGATAAAAAAAGAAACTCCAGATATTTGCTATCTTTCTCTTTGAATGAGATCTCAATTCCAGCTATGGTTTCATTAGCTATCTTACAACTAGAATCCCTCTTTTTTCCGATCTGGTTCCTCCACCACCGCGAACCCCGGTTCGATTCAGGCATGATACGCTTTTTATTTATTGGGAGAACCCAAGTACTCTCTTGCGGATCCATGAAATAACTCTCAGAAATCTTTTTCCCTTTTGGAAGATACAGGAGCGAAACAATCAACCTATTGATATTGGAAGACCAAAAAGATTCTTCCAATGTCTCATTTCTGGGTCCGATGGAATTCATAGGTATAGGAAGAAGCCCCATCAAATAGAGATTTTTTCTTTCGACCATCTTTCGATTGTTAATACGAGATATAAGGACCACTACTACAAGCAGTACTACACCTTTGATCGTGAAATATCGATTGCTTGTTGAACCCTGTGAATCACGTGAAAGTAGGATACTCCAAATTCGGGGGTCAAAGAGTTTCATAAAACGTTCTTGGTGGAAAAAAATGGGAGTGAAAGATCCCACTGAATCGAATTTGATCCATGAATCTAAGAAATAGTGAGAATTCTTGATCTCTCTCAATATCTCTCTCAATTCGAAGATCCAGGATTTGAATTGATGTCGTTTCATTGATTCCTCCTAAAGATTTTCATTGATTCCTCCTAAAGATTTCATTTCAATTGGAATTTGGTTATTCACGATGTACGATGAGCCCTGTTAAGCATCCATGGCTGAATGGTTAAAGCGCCCAACTCATAATTGGCAAATTCGTAGGTTCAATTCCTGCTGGATGCACGCCAATGGGAACGTTCAATAAGTCTATTGGAATTGGCTCTGTATTAATGGAATCTCATCATCCATACATACCGAATTGGTATGGTATATTCATACCATAACATATGAACAGTAAGAACTAGAATTCTTATCGATACTGGAACTCATAGGGAAGAAAATGGATTTATGGATGGAATCAAATATGCAGTATTTACAGAAAAAAGTATTCGGTTATTGGGGAACAATCAATATACTTCTAATGTCGAATCAGGATCAACTAGGACAGAAATAAAGCATTGGGTCGAACTCTTCTTTGGTGTCAAGGTAATAGCTATGAATAGTCATCGACTCCCGGGAAAGGGTAGAAGAATGGGACCTATTATGGGACATACAATGCATTACAGACGTATGATCATTACGCTTCAACCGGGTTATTCTATTCCACCTCTTATAGAGAAAAGAACTTAAAGCAAAATACTTAATAACACGGCGATACATTTATACAAAACTTCTACCCCGAGCACACGCAATGGAGCCGTAGACAGTCAAGTGAAATCCAATCCACGAAATAATTTGATCTATGGACAGCATCGTTGTGGTAAAGGTCGTAATGCCAGAGGAATCATTACCGCAAGGCATAGAGGGGGAGGTCATAAGCGTCTATACCGTAAAATCGATTTTCGACGGAATGAAAAAGACATATCTGGTAGAATTGTAACCATAGAATACGACCCTAATCGAAATGCATACATTTGTCTCATACACTATGGGGATGGTGAGAAGAGATATATTTTACATCCCAGAGGGGCTATAATTGGAGATACCATTGTTTCTGGTACAGAAGTTCCTATATCAATGGGAAATGCCCTACCTTTGAGTGCGGTTTGAACTATTGATTTACGTAATTGGAAGTAACCAATTAGGTTTACGACGAAACCTAGAAATCAATCACTGATCCAATTTGAGTACCTCCATGGGATAGACCTCAACAGAAAACTGTTGAGTAACGGCAGCAAGTGATTGAGTTCAGTAGTTCCTCATAGAAAATTATTGACTCTAGAGATATGGTAATATGGAGAAGACAAAATTGTTTGAAGCACGCACAGAACCGGAAGCGCCCCTTGTTTCAAAGAGAGGAGGACGGGTTATTCACATTTAATTTGATGGTCAGAGGCGAATTGAAAGCTAAGCAGTGGTAATTATAAAGATCCCCCGGGGGAAAAATAGAGATGTCTCCTACGTTACCCGTAATATGTGGAAGTATCGACGTAATTTCATAGAGTCATTCGGTCTGAATGCTACATGAAGAACATAAGCCAGATGACGGAACGGGGAGACCTAGGATGTAGAAGATCATACATGAGTGATTCGGCAGATTTGGATTCCTATATATCCACTCATGTGGTACTTCATCATACGATTCATATAAGATCCATCTGTCTAGATATCATCATATACATCTAGAAAGCCGTATGCTTTGGAAGAAGCTTGTACAGTTTGGGAAGGGATTTTTATTGATAAAAAAGAAGAATCTACTTCAACCGATATGCCCTTAGGCACGGCCATACATAACATAGAAATCACACTTGGAAAGGGTGGACAATTAGCTAGAGCTGCAGGCGCTGTAGCGAAGCTGATTGCAAAAGAGGGTAAATCGGCCACATTAAGATTACCATCTGGGGAGGTCCGTTTGATATCCAAAAACTGCTTAGCAACAGTCGGACAAGTGGGTAATGTTGGGGTGAACCAAAAAAGTTTGGGCAGAGCAGGATCGAAGTGTTGGCTAGGTAAGCGCCCTGTAGTAAGAGGAGTAGTTATGAACCCTGTAGACCATCCCCATGGGGGCGGGGAAGGGAGAGCCCCAATTGGTAGAAAAAAACCTACAACCCCCTGGGGTTATCCTGCGCTTGGAAGAAGAAGTAGGAAAAGGAAAAAATATAGTGATAGTTTTATTCTTCGTCGCCGTAAATAGGAATATTGAAAATCGAATTTTTTGAATTTGAAATAATGTGATGGGCGAACGACGGGAATTGAACCCGCGCATGGTGGATTCACAATCCACTGCCTTGATCCACTTGGCTACATCCGCCCCTTATCTAGCTAAAGGATTTTCTCTTTTTTCCATTCATCATTATTGTATTTATTCTTACCTTCATACTTAGATCTAGATATTCTATTGGACATAGAATGCCAATCTTTAAAATGTAAAAAAAAAGAATAATCAGCTTCACTAAAAAAAAAAAAAAAAATAGATACTTATCATTCATTGGCAGGGGATAAACCTTATGATAAAAAAAAAAAACTCGAATTCGGATAGAGAAGTAAAAGTTTTAGCTCAACATATATGTATGTCTGTTTTCAAAGCGCGAAAAGTAATTGATCAGATTCGCGGGCGCTCTTATGAAGAAACACTTATGATACTGGAACTCATGCCTTATCGAGCATCGTATCCCATTTTTAAATTGGTTTATTCTGCAGCAGCAAACGCTAGTCATAATATGGGTTTGAACGAAGCTGATTCATTCATTAGTAAAGCCGAAGTCAATGGGGGTCCCTTTGTGAAAAAGTTAAGACCTAGGGCTCGAGGACGTAGTTATTCGATAAAAAGGCCCACTTGTCATATAACAATTGTATTAAAAGAGAGGAGAAATCAAAATTTTCTTTAGATGAATTTCAGATTTAGATTCCTATTTAGAAAAATAAAAATAAATGGAAGGATAATATAATCAAAAATATGGGACAAAAAATAAATCCACTTGGTTTCAGACTTGGTACAACCCAAAATCATCATTCCTTTTGGTTCACACAACCAAAAAATTTTTCCGTAGGTCTACAAGAAGATGAGAAAATACGGAATTGTATCAAGAACTATGTACAAAAAAATAAGAGAATATCCCCAGGTTTCAAAGGAATTGGAATTGCACGCATAGAAATTCAAAAAAGAATCGATTTGATCCAAGTCATAATCTATATTGGGTTCCCAAATTTATTAATAGAGGGCCGAACACGAGGGATCGAAGAATTACAGATGAATGTACAAAAAGAGTTTTGTTCTGTGAACCGAAGACTCAACATTGCTATCACAAGAATTGAAAAACCTTATGGACACCCTAATATTCTTGCAGAATATATGGCTTCACAATTAAAAAATAGAGTTTCGTTCCGAAAGGCAATGAAAAGAGCTATTGAATTAACTGAACAAACAGATACAAAGGGAATTCAAATACAAATTGCAGGGCGTATCGACGGAAAAGAAATTGCACGTGTCGAATGGATCAGAGAAGGCAGGGTTCCTCTACAAACAATTCACGCTAAAATTGATCATTGTTCCTATACAATTCGAACTATCCATGGAGTATTAGGCCTAAAAATTTGGATATTTGTGGATGAAGAATAATAAATAGACCCCTTATTTTCGTTCTGTCCGGTGATAGAACAAAAAATTAGAAACCGTTTACATTTTTCCGTTAAATCAAATAAAAATAAACAATTCTAATTCTATAAGGTTGAATAAAAAATCTATTAATCTTTTTTTAATATAATTGCTATGCTTAGTGTGTGACTCGTTAGTTTTTTCTTTAGAATTGGGCTTCAAAAAATACCCACTATGAACTTAATAAGTATAATAAAATAAATAAAAAAATAAACTAAAAACTAATAACCAACTTATTGCTTCGTATTGTCGAGATCCCAATAAACAGTCACTATATGACTGGATCAATCATATAGTTGTAACAACTGAGATTTTCCATAAAAAAAATCTTATTTTATTATAGATTCTGAAGAAAAAAAAAAAAAAAAAGGGATGCGGATAAATGGAAAGGTGATAGAAAGAGAGAACAAAAAGATCCATGATAGATGATTCCAATATGTATGGTCACCTCATAAAAGGCAGTGTGATAAAGCATTAATATTGATATAAATAATATTAAATAATAAAGAGCCCTGGGTTAATAGAAACTGAGGAGATTAGCTCGGGAACGAATTTTGTTGGGAGCTCCATTGCAGAGTTCAGGCCTAACCATTAATGGAGAAGCTATAGGAACGACGAAACCTGTGATTATATAAGATTCTATTAAAATAAAAACGAATCCTAATGATTCATCGGGTGGGATGGCGGAACGAACCAAGAACAAATTGATTTACTCTGAGAGATCATGGATTGATCCTACGAACGGAACAGGAAAGAGTCAATATCCGCCCGCGAAACCCTTATTTTTTTTATTACTCTTATCGAATCAAGACAATATATAATAAAAAAAAAAAATAAGGATTCTTTTTAATATAAATAAAGAAGCATTATGTATATCTATCAATATACACATCTAGTCGTATATACAGCTTCCTATGTAATAAATGAAATATCAATAAATCCCATTACTTAGTTTAGTGTATTAGTTATTAATAAATACATGTGTATCTGTAATATTATATTATCGAATTCTTTCATTCGCGAGTAGCTGGATGAGAAGAAACTCTCATGTCCGGTTCTGTAATAGAGGTGGGATTGATTAAGAAAAACCATCAACTATAACCCCAAAAGAACCAGATTTCGTAAGCTTCATAGAGGAAGAATGAAGGGAATATCTTGTCGGGGCAATCAGATTTGTTTCGGCAAATACGCTCTTCAGGCACTTGAACCCGCTTGGATTACAGCTAGACAAATAGAAGCAGGGCGAAGAGCAATGACACGATATGCGCGTCGTGGTGGAAAAATATGGGTACGTATATTTCCCGATAAACCTGTTACAGTAAGACCTACAGAAACACGTATGGGTTCGGGTAAGGGATCCCCCGAATATTGGGTATCCGTTGTTAAACCAGGTCGAATACTTTATGAAATGGGTGGAGTATCCGAAACTGTAGCCAGAACAGCTATTTCAATAGCTGCGTGCAAAATGCCTATACGAACTCAATTTGTTATTTCAGGATAAGGATGTAGAACTAAACATAAACAAAAGGGGTATTGAAGATGAAAAAACAACCACGGGTTTATTTATTTATAGACAAACACTATTTCTTTTTTTCCTCATTCTTTGCATTGAAATAACAGATTCAAATAAAAATTATATGATTCAACCTCAGACCCTTTTGAATGTAGCAGATAACAGCGGAGCTCGAGAATTGATGTGTATTCGAATCATAGGGGCTGGTAATCAACGATATGCTCATATCGGTGACGTTATTGTTGCTGTAATCAAAGAAGCAGTGCCAAATATGCCTCTAGAAAGATCAGAAGTAATTAGAGCTGTAATTGTACGTACATGTAAAGAACTCAAACGTGACAACGGTATGATAATACGATATGATGACAATGCAGCGGTTGTCATTGATCAAGAAGGAAATCCAAAAGGAACTCGAATTTTTGGGGCGATTGCTCGGGAATTGAGACAGTTGAATTTTACTAAAATAGTTTCATTAGCTCCCGAGGTATTATAAATACTAGTGGATGAAACTATGATATAGCTATAGTAGGATATCTGAAACGGATCAAATTAGTAGATTGTGTCTCACGCATATACTTTTAGTAACTAATTTATTAATTAATAATTGAATAATTCAAGTAAAAAAAAAAACATGTTGATTATATCAAAATTAGGAAGCACCAATAATTCGTCATGGGCAGAGACGCTATTGCTGATATAATAACTTCTATAAGAAATGCTGACATAAGTAAAAATGGAACGGTTCGAATAGCATCCACTAATATCACCGAAAACATTGTTAAAATACTCCTACGAGAAGGTTTTATTGAAAACGTTCGGAAACATCAGGAAAATCACAAATATTTCTTGGTTTCAACCTTGCACCATAGAAGGACTAGGAAAGGAATATATAGAACCATTTTAAAACGTATCAGTCGACCTGGTCTACGAATCTATTCCAACTATCAAAAAATTCCTAAGATTTTAGGTGGAATGGGAATTGTAATTCTTTCTACTTCTCGAGGCATAATGACAGATCGAGAAGCTAGACTAGAAAAAATCGGAGGAGAAATTTTGTGTTATATATGGTGATCCTACTCCGGTATCCTAATTTCATCTCTAACTTCCTATTTGTAAAATAGAGGGGAAAAGTGAGTTATATAACTCTTCCTCCATTAGTTGATACTTCAAAGGGGTTACCTGGAATGAAAGAACAAAAATGGATTCATGAAGGTTTAATTACTGAATCACTTCCCAACGGTATGTTCCCGGGTCCGTTTAGATAATGAAGATAGGTTATATTTCAGGGAGGATCCGACGCAGTTTAATACGGATACTGCCGGGAGATAGAGTCAAAATCGAAATAAGCCGATTCAACCAGGGGACGTATAATTTACAGACTTCGCAACAAAGATTCGAGCGATTAGATAATTTTTGAAAACATTCCTTTCATGGGGAATCCAACTCGAAGCTAAAAAATACAAGAGGCTTATTTTCTTCCAAAGAATAGATTCCATAAGGAGTGAGAAATATGAAAATAAGGGCTTCTGTTCGTAAAATTTGTGAAAAATGTCGACTGGTCCGTAGGCGCGGACGAATTATAGTGATTTGTTCCAATCCAAAACATAAACAGAGACAGGGATAATCTTTCGGAAGTTTCTCAAGGAAGGGCCATGTAAAAATAAAGAATCTGCTTTAACATGAAATGGATATCTCCATATCTTTCTATATATTTATGATTCATATTTATGAGATAGTAAAATATGGTAAAACCTATACCAAGAGTTGGTTCGCGTAGGAATGGACGTATTGGTTCACGTAAGAATGGGCGTAGAATACCAAAAGGGGTTATTCATGTTCAAGCGAGTTTCAACAATACCATTGTAACTGTTACAGATGTACGAGGTCGGGTGGTTTCTTGGGCCTCCGCCGGTACTTCTGGATTCAAAGGCACACGAAGACGGACACCCTATGCTGCTCAAGCCGCCGCCGCAAATGCTATTCGTACTGTAGTTGATCAGGGTATGCAACGAGCAGAAGTTATGATAAAAGGTCCGGGTCTCGGAAGAGACGCAGCATTACGGACCATTCGTAGAAGTGGTATACTATTAAGTTTCATACGTGATGTAACACCTATGCCACATAATGGATGTCGACCTCCTAAAAAAAGACGTGTGTAAAAATAAGAATTAAACGGATTTCAAGAGAAATAAATGATTCAATGATCTGATCAAATAATAATATTAGTATGGTTCGAGAGGAAATAGCAGCATCCACTCGAACACTACAGTGGAAATGTGTTGAATCAAGAGTAGACAGTAAGCGTCTTTATTATGGTCGTTTCATTCTGTCCCCGCTCATGAAAGGTCAAGCCGATACCATAGGTATCGCCATGCGAAGGGCTTTACTTGGAGAAATAGAAGGAACATGTATCACACGTGCAAAATCTGAGAAGGTGCCACATGAATATTCTACGATAGTAGGTATTGAGGAATCGGTACATGAAATTTTAATAAATTTGAAAGAAATTGTATTGAGAAGTAATCTGTATGGAGTTAGAGACGCATCCATTTGTGTCAGAGGTCCTAGATACGTAACCGCTCAAGATATCATCTCACCACCTTCCGTGGAAATAGTTGACACAACACAGCAT